GCTAACGTAGCTTAATTAAAGCATAACACTGAAGATGTTAAGATGGGCCCTAGAAAGCCCCGTGGGCACAAAGGCTTGGTCCTGACTTTACTATCAACTTTAGCTAAACTTACACATGCAAGTATCCGCACCCCTGTGAGAATGCCCTACAGTTCCCTGCCCGGGAACAAGGAGCCGGTATCAGGCACACGATTGTTAGCCCACGACACCTTGCTTAGCCACACCCCCAAGGGAAATCAGCAGTGATAGACATTAAGCCATAAGTGAAAACTTGACTTAGTTAAAGCTAAGAGGGCCGGTAAAACTCGTGCCAGCCACCGCGGTTATACGAGAGGCCCAAGCTGATAGACCCCGGCGTAAAGAGTGGTTAAGGTGAATATAAAACTAAGGCCGAACTCTCTCATGGCTGTTATACGCACCCGAGAGTAAGAAGATCAACTACGAAAGTGGCTTTACAACCCCTGAACCCACGAAAGCTAAGGAACAAACTGGGATTAGATACCCCACTATGCCTAGCCCTAAACATCGATAGCACAACACCCCTGCTATCCGCCCGGGAACTACGAGCACCAGCTTGAAACCCAAAGGACTTGGCGGTGCTTTAGATCCACCTAGAGGAGCCTGTTCTAGAACCGATAACCCCCGTTCAACCTCACCCCCTCTTGTTTACCCCGCCTATATACCGCCGTCGTCAGCTTACCCTGTGAAGGTAAAATAGTAAGCATAATTGGCATAGCCCAAAACGTCAGGTCGAGGTGTAGCGCATGTGGGGGGAAGAAATGGGCTACATTCCCTAATGTAGTGAATACGAACGATGCATTGAAAGATGTGTCTGAAGGAGGATTTAGCAGTAAGTGGGAAATAGAGTGTCCTACTGAAACTGGCCCTGAAGCGCGCACACACCGCCCGTCACTCTCCCCAAACCCAGAGCCTTGAATAAATAAAACCTAATCATAAAAAAGGGGAGGCAAGTCGTAACATGGTAAGTGTACCGGAAGGTGTACTTGGAAAAATCAGAGCATAGCTTAACATAGCTAAAGCGTCTCCCTTACACTGAGAAGACTGTCCGTGCAAATCGGACTGCCCTGGCGCCCAGTAGCTAGCCCCCCACCCAAAATCAACAACCCCTTATAAATACCCCCTAACACACGAAACCCAAATTAAACAAATCATTTTTCCCCCTAAGTACGGGCGACAGAAAAGGATCACAGAGAGCGACAGAGAAAGTACCGCAAGGGAACGCTGAAAGAGAAATGAAACAACCCATTAAAGCACCGAAAAGCAGAGATTTTACCTCGTACCTTTTGCATCATGATTTAGCTAGAAAACCACAAGCAAAGAGAACTTTAGTTTGTTTCCCCGAAACTAAGTGAGCTACTCCAAGACAGCCTGTTAATAGGGCCAACCCGTCTCTGTGGCAAAAGAGTGGGAAGATCTTTGAGTAGAGGTGACAGACCTACCGAACTTAGTTATAGCTGGTTGCCTGAGAAATGAATAGAAGTTCGGCCTCTTGGCTTCTTCCCTGAACCTTGTCCTAACTTATTAAGACACCCGAAGAAACCGAGAGAGTTATTCAAAGGGGGTACAGCCCCTTTGAAATGAGATACAACTTTATCAGGAGGATCAAGATCATAGTAAACAAGGCAAAATGTTCTGGTGGGCCTAAAAGCAGCCATCCTTACAGAAAGCGTTAAAGCTCAGATATACCTAATAACCCTCCCTATCCTGATAATATAATCTTACTCCCCTAATCCTATCCGGCCGTCCCGTGCATACATGGGAGCGACCATGCTAATATGAGTAATAAGAGAGTTACGCCTCTCTCCTTGCACAAGTGTAAATCAAAACGGACCTCCCATCGAACCTTAACGGCCCCAACCAAAGAGGGCTTTGGATAATAAACAAACAACAAGAAAATCATCCGACAAAAAACCGTTAACCCCACACTGGTGTGCCACTAAGGAAAGACTTAAAGAAAAAGAAGGAACTCGGCAAACACATAAAGCCTCGCCTGTTTACCAAAAACATCGCCTCTTGCAATATAACGAATAAGAGGTCCCGCCTGCCCTGTGACTCTAAGTTTAACGGCCGCGGTATTTTGACCGTGCGAAGGTAGCGCAATCACTTGTCTTTTAAATGGAGACCTGTATGAATGGCATAACGAGGGCTTAGCTGTCTCCTTTTTCAGGTCAATGAAATTGATCTCCCCGTGCAGAAGCGGGGATGAAACCATAAGACGAGAAGACCCTATGGAGCTTTAGACGCAAAGACAGACCATGTTAAACACCTCCTGACAAGGAGCTAAACCAGATGGTCCCTGCCCTCGTGTCTTTGGTTGGGGCGACCGCGGGGAAACATAAAACCCCCATGTGGAATGGGAGAACCTCTCCCACAAATAAGAGCTACCGCTCTAATGAACAGAATTTCTGACCAACAAGATCCGGCAAAGCCGATCAACGGACCGAGTTACCCTAGGGATAACAGCGCAATCCCCTTTTAGAGCCCATATCGACAAGGGGGTTTACGACCTCGATGTTGGATCAGGACATCCTAATGGTGCAGCCGCTATTAAGGGTTCGTTTGTTCAACGATTAAAGTCCTACGTGATCTGAGTTCAGACCGGAGTAATCCAGGTCAGTTTCTATCTATGATATGATCTTTCCTAGTACGAAAGGACCGGAAAGAAGAAGCCCATGCTAAAAGTATGCTTCACCCCCACCTAATGTAGATAACTAAAATAGGCAAAAGGGCGTGCCCCTGTGCCTGAGAGAATGGCATGTTAAGGTGGCAGAGCCCGGTTACTGCAAAAGACCTAAGCCCTTTTTACAGAGGTTCAAGTCCTCTTCTTAACTATGATTTCAACACTCATAACCCACATCATCAACCCGCTGGCGTATATCGTACCCGTTCTTCTGGCCGTTGCTTTCTTAACCCTCCTCGAGCGGAAGGTGCTAGGCTATATACAACTGCGGAAAGGCCCTAATATCGTAGGCCCCTATGGTCTTCTCCAACCCATTGCCGATGGGGTGAAACTTTTTATTAAGGAGCCCGTCCGGCCCTCCACATCTTCCCCCGTCCTATTTTTACTAGCCCCAGTGCTAGCCCTGACCCTTGCTCTCACCCTCTGGGCCCCCATCCCAATGCCCTACCCAGTCGCTGACCTCAACCTTGGCATTTTGTTTATCCTCGCCCTTTCTAGCCTGGCAGTTTACTCCATCCTCGGGTCAGGGTGAGCATCCAATTCAAAGTATGCTCTGATCGGGGCCCTACGGGCTGTTGCCCAGACCATTTCTTATGAAGTCAGCCTCGGCCTCATCCTCCTAAACATTATCATCTTTACCGGGGGATTTACCCTTCACACCTTTAATGTGGCCCAAGAAAGTATTTGACTAATCTTACCTACCTGACCCCTTGCCGCAATATGATATATCTCCACCCTTGCTGAGACAAACCGGGCGCCTTTTGACCTGACAGAGGGGGAGTCTGAGCTTGTTTCAGGTTTCAACGTTGAGTATGCGGGTGGCCCATTTGCCTTGTTTTTCCTGGCCGAGTACGCCAACATTCTGCTTATGAATACCCTCTCGGCCACACTGTTCCTTGGAGCCTCCCATATCCCCTCCCTCCCTGAGCTCACCGCTGTTAACCTCATGACTAAGGCCGCCCTCCTGTCGGTTCTTTTCCTCTGGGTTCGAGCCTCTTACCCTCGATTTCGTTATGATCAGCTCATGCACTTAATTTGAAAAAACTTCCTCCCCCTGACCCTCGCGCTGGTCATCTGACACCTGGCACTACCCATTGCGTTTGCGGGCCTTCCTCCGCAACTCTAGCTAGGAGCTGTGCCTGAAGTTTAAGGGCCACTTTGATAGAGTGTACTATGGGGGTTAGAGTCCCCCCAACTCCTTAGAAAGAAGGGGTTTGAACCCTACCCGGAGAGATCAAAACTCTCAGTGCTTCCACTACACCACTTCCTAGTAAAGTCAGCTAAATAAGCTCTTGGGCCCATACCCCAAACATGTTGGTTAGAATCCTTCCTTTGCTAATGAACCCCTACATCTTAGCCACCCTACTATTTGGACTAGGCCTAGGAACAACAATTACGTTCGCAAGCTCCCACTGGCTCCTCGCCTGAATGGGCCTTGAAATGAACACCCTTGCCATTATCCCCTTGATAGCGCAGCACCACCACCCCCGGGCAGTAGAGGCCACTACCAAGTACTTCTTAACCCAGGCCACCGCCGCTGCTATACTCCTCTTTGCGAGCACCACCAATGCATGACTAACAGGACAATGAGATATTCAACAAATGTCTCACCCCCTTCCCACCACCATAATTACTATTGCCCTTGCGCTCAAAATTGGACTTGCCCCTGTTCACTCCTGGCTCCCAGAGGTTCTGCAGGGATTGGATTTGACCACCGGACTAATCTTGTCTACTTGACAGAAGCTTGCCCCTTTCGCCCTCCTCATCCAAATTCAACCCGCCAACTCTACTATGCTAATTATGCTCGGTGTCGCCTCCACCCTCGTGGGCGGCTGAGGAGGATTAAATCAAACCCAACTACGTAAAATCCTCGCCTACTCCTCGATTGCCCATCTCGGATGGATGATCCTTGTGCTTCAGTTTTCCCCCTCCCTGACACTCCTTACCCTTCTTACCTACCTCATCATGACATTTTCAACATTCCTGGTGTTTAAACTCAACAAGGCCACCAACATTAACGCCCTTGCCACCTCCTGGGCTAAGACACCTGTTTTAACAGCACTCACCCCCCTTCTTCTACTCTCCTTGGGAGGTCTACCCCCTCTAACGGGCTTCATGCCTAAATGGTTAATTCTGCAAGAGCTCACCAAGCAAGGACTAGCCCCCACAGCGACCCTGGCTGCCCTTACTGCCTTGCTGAGTCTATACTTTTATCTCCGCCTCTCGTATGCGATGACTCTAACTATCTCACCCAATAACCTCTCGGGGACTACCCCTTGACGCCTTCCCTCCCATCAGCTTACCCTCCCCCTGGCCATCTCCACGACTGCTACCCTTACACTCCTCCCCCTCACCCCTGCAGCTATGGCACTATTGACCCTTTAAGGGACTTAGGATAGTACTAGACCAAGGGCCTTCAAAGCCCTAAGCGAGGGTGAAAATCCCCCAGTCCCTGATAAAACTTGCAGGACACTAACCTACATCTTCTGTATGCAAAACAGACACTTTAATTAAGCTAAAGCTTTTCTAGATAGGCAGGCCTCGATCCTACAAACTCTTAGTTAACAGCTAAGCGCCCTAACCAGCGAGCATCCATCTACCTTTCCCCGCCGTAGGGGGGCCAAAGGCGGGGAAAGCCCCGGCAGGGGGTTAGCCTGCTACTTCAGATTTGCAATCTGGCATGTAAAACACCTCGGAGCTTGGTAAGAAGAGGATTTAAACCTCTGTCTATGGGGCTACAATCCACCGCTTAAGCACTCAGCCATCCTACCTGTGGCAATCACACGTTGATTTTTCTCAACTAATCACAAAGACATTGGCACCCTTTATCTAGTATTTGGTGCTTGAGCCGCTATAGTGGGGACAGCCCTAAGCCTTCTCATCCGAGCAGAGCTTAGTCAACCCGGCGCCCTTCTCGGAGACGATCAAATCTACAACGTAATTGTTACGGCGCATGCGTTCGTAATGATTTTCTTTATAGTAATGCCAATTATGATTGGAGGGTTTGGAAACTGACTAATCCCCCTAATGATTGGGGCCCCTGATATGGCCTTTCCTCGAATAAACAACATGAGCTTTTGACTCTTACCCCCTTCCCTCCTCCTCCTCTTAGCCTCTTCCGGCGTAGAAGCTGGGGCCGGGACCGGGTGAACCGTCTATCCCCCTTTGGCTGGAAATCTGGCCCACGCGGGTGCATCTGTAGATTTAACAATCTTCTCCCTGCACTTAGCTGGGGTCTCCTCAATTCTTGGGGCCATTAATTTTATTACAACTATTATTAACATGAAACCCCCTGCCATCTCACAATACCAGACGCCCCTATTCGTATGGGCTGTTCTCATTACGGCTGTACTCCTGCTCCTTTCTCTCCCTGTCCTTGCTGCTGGCATTACAATGCTTTTAACGGACCGAAACTTAAACACCACCTTTTTTGACCCGGCAGGAGGGGGAGACCCAATTTTATACCAGCACCTTTTCTGATTCTTTGGGCACCCCGAAGTATATATTTTAATTCTTCCAGGCTTCGGTATGATTTCTCACATCGTTGCCTACTACTCAGGTAAAAAAGAACCTTTTGGCTATATGGGCATGGTGTGAGCAATGATGGCAATTGGCCTATTAGGCTTTATTGTTTGAGCCCACCACATGTTTACAGTTGGAATGGACGTTGACACCCGAGCCTACTTTACCTCAGCCACAATGATTATTGCGATCCCAACTGGTGTAAAAGTATTTAGCTGACTCGCAACCCTTCATGGGGGCTCAATTAAATGAGAGACCCCCCTTCTATGAGCCCTTGGGTTCATTTTCCTCTTCACAGTAGGCGGTTTAACTGGAATTGTCTTAGCCAACTCCTCCCTTGACATTGTTCTTCACGACACCTACTATGTAGTAGCCCACTTCCACTACGTACTCTCTATGGGTGCTGTCTTTGCCATTATTGCGGGCTTCGTTCACTGATTCCCCCTATTCTCAGGCTACACCCTTCATAGCACTTGAACAAAAGTACATTTCGGCATTATGTTTGTAGGCGTAAACCTAACCTTCTTCCCACAGCATTTCCTTGGCCTGGCCGGAATGCCTCGGCGTTACTCTGACTACCCCGATGCCTATACTCTTTGAAACACAGTCTCTTCTATTGGCTCAATAATTTCACTTGTAGGCGTAATCCTATTCCTCTGCATCATCTGAGAAGCATTCGCCGCCAAACGTGAAGTCCTTTCTGTAGAACTTACCTCAACAAACATTGAGTGACTATACGGCTGCCCTCCGCCCTACCACACATTTGAGGAACCTGTGTTTGTACAAGTACAAACGAGCTTTCGAGAAAGGGAGGAGTCGAACCCCCATAAACTGGTTTCAAGCCAGCCACATAACCGCTCTGTCACTTTCTTAATAAGACACTAGTAAAACCGCCAATTACACTGCCTTGTCAAGGCAGAATCGTGGGTTAAAACCCCGCGTGTCTTGTATTAATGGCACATCCCTCACAACTAGGATTTCAAGATGCAGCTTCCCCTGTTATAGAAGAACTTCTTCACTTTCACGACCACGCCCTAATAATTGTATTTTTAATCAGCACCCTGGTAATATACATTATTGTGGCCATGGTATCCACCAAATTAACTAATAAATACATTCTAGATTCCCAAGAGATTGAGATTATCTGAACGGTTCTTCCCGCAGTTATTCTGATTTTAATTGCCCTCCCCTCCCTCCGTATTCTTTACCTCATGGACGAAGTTAATGACCCACATCTCACAATTAAAGCTATGGGTCACCAATGGTACTGAAGCTATGAATATACTGACTATGAAGACCTAGGCTTCGACTCATACATGATCCCAACCCAAGACTTAACCCCCGGCCAGTTCCGCCTTTTAGAAGCCGACCACCGAATAGTAGTCCCAGTAGAATCCCCAATTCGGGTACTAGTTTCCGCTGAAGACGTACTTCACTCCTGAGCTGTTCCAGCCCTAGGTGTAAAAATGGACGCAGTCCCTGGTCGTCTTAACCAAACAGCCTTTATTGCATCCCGCCCAGGCGTTTTTTATGGACAATGCTCTGAAATTTGTGGTGCCAACCACAGCTTTATACCCATCGTTGTAGAGGCTGTCCCACTAGAGCACTTTGAAAACTGATCATCTCTAATACTTGAAGACAACTCGCTAAGAAGCTAAATAGGGTCTAGCGTTAGCCTTTTAAGCTAAAGATTGGTGACTCCCAACCACCCCTAGCGACATGCCTCAGTTAAACCCCTCCCCCTGATTTGCTATTTTAGTATTTTCTTGATTAGTCTTCCTGACAGTTATTCCCCCAAAAGTGACGGCCCACACTTTCCCTAACACTCCAACCCCTAAAAGCACAGAGAAACCTCAAACAACCGCCTGAACCTGACCATGACACTAAGCTTCTTCGATCAGTTTATAAGCCCCGTCTTTTTAGGGATTCCCCTTATGGCACTCGCCTTAAGCCTCCCCTGAATCCTCTTCCCCACCCCCACTACTCGCTGATTAAATAACCGTCTTTTGGCCCTTCAAGGCTGATTTATTAATCGTTTCACTCAACAGCTTCTAATGCCAATGAGCCTTGGGGGCCACAAATGAGCCCTTATCTTAACCTCCCTGATGCTTTTCCTTATTACACTTAATATGTTAGGGCTACTCCCCTACACCTTCACCCCCACCACCCAACTGTCCCTAAACATGGGCCTGGCCGTTCCTTTATGACTGGCCACGGTAATTATTGGGATGCGAAACCAACCAACTATTGCGCTGGGCCACCTTCTTCCAGAAGGCACCCCCACGCTTCTAATCCCTGTTCTAATTATTATCGAAACAATTAGCCTATTTATTCGGCCTCTTGCCCTAGGGGTACGGCTGACAGCTAATCTTACGGCCGGCCACTTACTTATTCAGCTGATTGCCACTGCCGCCTTCGTACTCATGCCTTTAATACCTACTGTGGCCATTTTAACAGCCACGCTTCTCTTCCTTCTTACACTCCTTGAGGTTGCCGTTGCTATAATTCAAGCTTACGTATTTGTACTCCTCCTAAGCCTCTATCTTCAAGAAAACGTCTAATGGCCCACCAAGCACACGCGTACCACATAGTTGACCCCAGCCCCTGACCACTAACAGGCGCAGTAGCCGCCTTACTAATAACATCCGGCCTCGCAATCTGATTCCACTTTCACTCCACAGTCCTAATAAACCTTGGTCTTGTTCTCCTTATTCTCACAATATATCAGTGATGACGAGACATCATTCGAGAGGGTACATTCCAAGGGCATCACACCCCTCCAGTTCAAAAAGGACTTCGGTATGGTATAATTCTATTTATTACCTCGGAAGTCTTCTTTTTCTTGGGCTTTTTCTGAGCCTTCTACCACGCAAGCCTGGCACCCACCCCTGAGTTAGGGGGCTGCTGACCCCCCACAGGAATTACCACTCTTGACCCCTTCGAGGTCCCTCTACTAAATACCGCTGTCTTACTTGCCTCCGGGGTTACAGTTACCTGGGCCCACCATAGCATTATAGAGGGAGAGCGTAAACAAGCTATTCAATCACTGGCTCTTACAATCCTTCTTGGGTTTTACTTTACCTTCCTGCAAGGATTGGAGTACTACGAGGCACCTTTTACAATTGCAGACGGTGTCTACGGGTCTACCTTCTTTGTCGCCACCGGATTCCACGGCCTCCACGTAATTATTGGGTCCACCTTCCTGGCGATCTGCCTACTCCGCCAGATTCAGTACCACTTTACATCTGAACACCACTTTGGCTTCGAAGCAGCTGCATGATACTGACATTTCGTAGATGTAGTCTGACTATTCCTTTATATCTCTATCTACTGATGAGGATCTTAATCTTTCTAGTACAAGGTTAGTATAAGTGACTTCCAATCACCCGGTCTTGGTTAAAATCCAAGGAAAGATAATGAACTTAGTTACAACGGTCCTGACCATCACGGTTTTACTATCTGTTATTCTAGCCACCGTCTCATTTTGACTCCCTCAAATGACTCCCGACCACGAAAAGCTATCCCCCTATGAATGTGGATTTGACCCGCTGGGCTCAGCCCGCCTTCCCTTTTCCCTCCGATTTTTTCTTGTTGCCATTTTGTTTCTCCTATTTGATCTGGAGATCGCACTCCTGCTCCCCCTGCCCTGGGGGGACCAGCTTCCCACCCCCCTCTTAACATTCACTTGAGCCTCTCTTGTTCTGGCCCTCCTCACGCTAGGTTTAATTTATGAGTGGCTCCAAGGGGGCCTGGAGTGAGCTGAATAGGTAATTAGTTTAAGAAAAACATTTGATTTCGGCTCAAAAGCTTGTGGTTAAAGTCCACAGTTGCTTAATGACTCCCGTCCACTTCGCCTTCTCATCAGCCTTTATTCTGGGACTTACAGGCCTGGCATTCCACCGAACCCACCTTCTCTCTGCTCTCCTGTGCCTTGAGGGCATAATACTTTCCCTGTTTATTGCCCTTTCCCTTTGGACTCTTCAATTAGACTCTACCAGCTTCTCGGCCTCTCCTATACTTTTACTAGCGTTCTCAGCCTGCGAAGCCAGCGCAGGCCTAGGCCTTCTCGTTGCCACTGCCCGAACTCATGGCAGTGATCGACTACAGACACTTAACCTCTTACAATGCTAAAGATTTTAATTCCGACCATCATACTTATTCCTACTGCCTGGCTGGTCCCCCAAAAGTGACTTTGGCCTTCTGCCCTCCTTAACAGCCTAGTAATTGCCACTTTTAGCCTTACTTGAATAAAAAAGCTGGCCGAGACAGGTGCCGCCTCCATTAACAACTACCTTGCGGTTGACTCTCTTTCGGCCCCCCTGATGGCCCTCACATGCTGGCTCCTCCCACTTATGATCCTTGCAAGCCAAAATCATATGTCCCACGAGCCACACAATCGTCAGCGCATATATATTACCCTCCTTACCTCCCTCCAAGCCTTCCTAATTTTGGCCTTCAGCGCCACCGAAATCGTGATATTTTATATCATGTTTGAGGCCACCCTCATCCCCACCCTTATTATTATCACTCGGTGGGGCAATCAGACAGAGCGCTTAAATGCAGGCACCTACTTCCTGTTTTACACCCTCGCAGGCTCCCTGCCCCTCATTGTAGCCCTTCTCCTCCTTCAGAATAACACAGGGACTCTTTCCCTCTTAACTCTTCCCTACTGTGACCCCCTCCCTCTTGCCTCTTATGCCGACAAATTATGATGGGCGGGCTGTCTAATGGCCTTTCTGGTCAAAATGCCCCTTTATGGCGTCCACCTCTGGTTGCCGAAAGCTCACGTGGAGGCCCCGGTCGCCGGGTCTATGATCCTTGCTGCCGTCCTACTGAAGCTTGGGGGCTACGGCATGATGCGTATGATGATTATGCTTGACCCCCTGACTAAGGAACTCAGCTATCCCTTTATCATCTTTGCTCTCTGAGGGGTCGTGATAACAAGTTCTATCTGCCTTCGTCAGACTGATCTGAAGTCCCTCATCGCCTATTCTTCGGTTAGTCATATGGGCCTGGTAGCCGCCGCCATTCTTATTCAAACTCCCTGAAGCTTCACTGGTGCCCTTATCCTTATGATTGCACACGGTCTCACCTCCTCCGCCCTCTTTTGCTTAGCAAACATGAACTATGAACGTACACATAGCCGTACCATAGTACTAGCTCGAGGCCTGCAGGTTGCCCTTCCTCTAATGGCTACTTGGTGGTTTATCTCTAGTCTCGCAAACCTGGCACTTCCGCCTCTGCCCAACCTGATAGGGGAGCTAATTATTATTACCTCCCTGTTTAACTGGTCTTGATGGACTCTCGCCTTCACGGGAGCTGGGACCTTGATCACAGCCGGCTACTCCCTCTACATATTCTTGATGACACAACGAGGCCAACTCCCCGCCCACATTATTGCCCTTGACCCCACCCACTCCCGCGAACACCTGGTAGCTGTTCTTCACCTCCTTCCGCTTCTTCTCCTAATCCTTAAGCCGGAACTCATCTGAGGTTTTACAGCTTGTAGGTATAGTTTAACAAAAACATTAGATTGTGATTCTAAAGACAGAGGTTAAAGTCCTGTTACCCACCGAGAGAGGCTCGCTAGCAACGGAAACTGCTAATTTTCGTGACCTCGGTTGGACCCCGAAGCTCACTCGCCCGCTCCTAAAGGATAACAGCTCATCCGTTGGTCTTAGGAACCAAAAACTCTTGGTGCAAATCCAAGTAGCAGCTATGCACCCCACCTCTCTCATGATAACATCAAGCCTTATCATTATTTTCGTGCTTCTGGTTTACCCAGTGCTTACCACCCTCTCCCCTGAACCGCAAGACTCTAACTGGACCCTCTCCCACGTCAAGACAGCGGTCAAACTGGCCTTTTTTGTTAGTCTCCTCCCTCTCTGCCTTTTCCTGAACGAGGGGGCCGAGATGATTATTACCAACTGAAGCTGAATGAATACCACCACCTTTGACGTTAACATTAGCTTCAAATTTGATCACTACTCCCTCATCTTTACCCCTATTGCCCTTTATGTTACCTGATCAATTTTAGAATTTGCATCCTGGTATATACATGCTGACCCTCAGATAAACCGCTTTTTCAAGTACCTTCTCATCTTTCTCATTGCCATAATCATTTTGGTTACCGCTAATAACATGTTCCAGATCTTTATTGGCTGGGAAGGCGTTGGGATCATGTCATTCCTTCTCATCGGCTGATGGTACGGCCGAGCGGATGCAAACACCGCTGCCCTTCAGGCGGTTGTGTACAACCGGGTGGGAGATATCGGACTAATTTTTGCCATGGCATGAATAGCAATGAACCTAAATTCATGGGAAATACAGCAAATATTTGCAACCGCGAGCAGCTACGACCTCACCTTCCCCCTACTAGGACTAATTATTGCCGCTACCGGTAAGTCGGCCCAATTCGGGCTTCACCCATGGCTACCCTCTGCCATGGAAGGTCCAACGCCGGTCTCTGCCCTACTACACTCTAGCACCATGGTCGTTGCAGGGATTTTCCTCCTCGTTCGCATGAGCCCCCTTATGGAAACAAATCAAACGGCACTGACAACATGTCTTTGCCTTGGAGCCCTCACCACCCTCTTTACCGCCACCTGCGCTCTCACCCAGAATGACATCAAGAAAATTGTTGCCTTTTCTACATCAAGCCAGCTTGGCCTCATGATAGTTACCATCGGCCTTAACCAACCACAGCTTGCCTTCCTCCACATTTGTACCCACGCCTTTTTCAAGGCAATGCTTTTCCTCTGCTCCGGCTCAATTATCCACAGCCTCAATGATGAGCAGGACATCCGCAAAATGGGGGGCATGCAGCATCTCACCCCCTTTACCTCCTCTTGCTTAACTATTGGAAGCCTTGCCCTCACGGGTACTCCCTTCTTGGCGGGATTTTTCTCTAAGGATGCCATCATTGAGGCACTGAACACATCCCACCTAAACGCCTGAGCCCTAATCTTAACCCTCCTGGCCACCTCTTTTACAGCTGTTTACAGCCTTCGTGTTGTATACTTCGTGGCCATGGGCCACCCTCGATTCAACTCTTTATCCCCCATTAATGAAAATAACCCAGCGGTCATCAACCCCATTAAACGGCTTGCCTGAGGCAGCATCGTGGCGGGCCTAATCATTACCTCTAATATGCTCCCCATCAAAACACCAGTTATATCTATGCCCCCACTCCTGAAGCTAGCCGCTCTAATTGTGACCATCCTTGGACTCCTAACGGCCCTCGAACTAGCCTCGCTTACAAGCAAGCAGTTTAAACCGACCCCTCACCTGACCTTCCACCACTTCTCTAACATGCTTGGCTTTTTCCCAGCCGTAGTTCATCGATTTGCCCCTAAGCTCAACCTCGCCCTCGGCCAAGTTGTAGCAACCCAAATGATTGACCAGACCTGGCTGGAGAAAACAGGGCCTAAGGCCCTGATTTCTTCCAACCTCCCCCTGGTTACAACCACGAGCAACGTTCAACAGGGTATGGTTAAGACTTACTTGGCCCTCTTCCTCCTCACCCTGACCCTGGCCACCCTCGCCTCCCTGTACTAAACTGCTCGCAACGTTCCCCGGTCTAGCCCTCGGGTCAGCTCGAGAACTACAAATAGCGTCAGGAGTAGAACTCAGGCACTAATTACTAATATTCCCCCTCCCTGAGAGTACATAAGCGCAACCCCTCCCGTGTCCCCCCGAAACATGGACAGCCCTGACAACTCATCAACAGATACTCAGGAGGCTTCGTATCACCCCCCTCAAAATATTCCAGATACCAACACCACAATCGCCAGGTAAAGCCCCATATACACCGCAACTGAACGGCTTCCTCAGCTTTCAGGGTACGGCTCAGCAGCTAAAGCTGCCGAGTACGCAAACACTACTAGTATCCCCCCTAGATAAATTAAGAATAATACTAGTGACAGGAAGGGCCCCCCGTGGCCCACTAACACACCGCACCCCATTCCTGCCACTACAACCAGCCCTAACGCAGCAAAGTACGGGGACGGGTTGGAAGCAACCGCAACTAACCCTACAACTAACCCGAATAAAAACAAAGACATAATATAGGTCATAATTCCTGCCAGGATTTTAACCAGGACTAATGGCTTGAAAAACCACCGTTGTTATTCAACTACAAGAACCTTTAATGGCAAGTCTCCGAAAAACCCACCCCCTACTTAAAATTGCAAACGACGCAGTAGTCGACCTACCTGCTCCCTCCAATATTTCTGTGTGATGAAATTTTGGCTCTCTACTGGGCCTCTGTCTTATTGCTCAGATCCTCACAGGACTGTTCCTAGCGATACACTATACCTCTGACATTAACACCGCTTTCTCTTCTGTTGCCCACATCTGCCGGGACGTTAACTACGGATGGCTCATCCGTAATCTTCATGCCAACGGCGCCTCCTTCTTCTTCATCTGTCTTTACCTTCACATTGGGCGTGGCCTTTATTATGGCTCATACCTCAATAAAGAAACATGAAATGTGGGTGTTGTACTATTCCTTCTTGTCATAATAACTGCTTTCGTCGGATATGTCCTCCCATGAGGACAAATGTCGTTCTGAGGTGCTACCGTGATTACCAACCTTCTCTCCGCTGTCCCATATGTGGGTAACACCCTGGTTCAGTGAATTTGAGGGGGCTTCTCAGTCGACAACGCCACTCTTACCCGATTCTTTGCGTTCCACTTCCTCTTCCCCTTCGTGGTGGCAGGGGCCACCGTTATTCACCTCCTGTTCCTACACGAGACAGGCTCGAACAACCCCCTTGGCCTAAACTCGGATGCCGACAAAATTTCGTTCCACCCGTACTTCTCGTATAAAGACCTCCTGGGATTCGCAGCACTTTTGATTGCTCTTACCTCCCTTGCCCTCTTCAGTCCGAACCTTCTAGGAGACCCGGACAACTTTACTCCAGCCAACCCCCTTGTCACTCCGCCTCATATCAAGCCTGAGTGATATTTCTTGTTTGCTTACGCCATTCTCCGGTCTATCCCCAACAAGCTTGGGGGGGTCCTGGCCCTTCTCTTCTCGATTCTTGTCCTCATGGTAGTCCCAATCCTGCACACCTCTAAACAACGAGGCCTGACCTTCCGACCCGCCACTCAACTCCTATTCTGGTCTCTCGTTGCTGATGTCGCCATCCTCACTTGAATTGGAGGAATGCCGGTAGAGGATCCTTATGTTATCATTGGACAGGTGGCATCCGTCTTATACTTCTCCCTTTTCCTCATCATCTTCCCACTAGTCGGGTGAGCCGAGAATAAAGTCTTCGGATGAACTTGCAATAGTAGCTCAGCGCCAGAGCGCCGGTCTTGTAAACCGGACGTCGGAGGTTAAAATCCCCCCTACTGCTCAAAGAAGGGAGATTCTAACTCCCACCCTTAACTCCCAAAGCTAAGATTCTAAGCTAAACTATTCTTTGCGCATATGTAATGCCACCATACATATATGTAATATCACCATACATATATATTAACCATATCAATGGCACTCAAGGACATATATGTATAATCAACATAAATAGTACTAAAGCCCTCACATATCAGCTATACCCTAAGGGGTACATAAAGCACACTATGAAGTAAACCTGGAAATCATCTGAAACAGGCGAAATTTAGGGATCTAACAGAACACCCACTGGTCAAGTTATACCAAGCACACACCATCCCGCCGAGCTCAAATATGTATGTAGTAAGAACCGACCATCAGTTGATTTCTTAATGCCAACGGTTATTGAAGGTGAGGGACAAGAACTGTGGGGGTTTCACACAGTGAACTATTCCTGGCATTTGGTTCCTACTTCAGGGCCATAAATTGATATTACTCCCCAATCTTTCATTGACGCTTGCATAAGTTAATGGTGGAACTCATATGGCGAGATAACCCACCATGCCGAGCGTTCTCTCCACGGGGGCAGTTGGTTCCTTTTTTCTATTTCCTTTCCTCTGGCATTTCACAGTGCATACAGACTTACTCGGCAAGGTTGAACATTTTCCTTGAAACAGGTACATAGCTGAGTTATTGAAAGATATTCTTCTTACAACTACATATCGAGACTTCATGGACATAACTGTTATATCAATCGAAACTTATCTATTACGCCCCCTTTGGGTTTTAAGCGTTAAACCCCCCTACCCCCCTAAACTCCTGAGATGACTAAGACTCCTGAAAACCCCCCGGAAACAGGAACACCTCGAGTGGGGTATTTACCTCCCTAAAGTGTGTTATTTACACTATTATAATAGTTCACAA